TCAAGAACGAGACAAAGAACTAATGCCCCCTTCCGGTATCTCGATTGAAATACCTATCAATGGTATTTTTCGTAGAAATAGTATTCTTGCTTATTTCGATGATCCTCAATACAGAAAAAAGAGTTCAGGAATTACTAAATATAGGACAATTTTCAAAAAAGAGGATTTAATTGAGTATAGAGGATTCAAAGAATTTAAGCCAAAATACCAAATGAAAGTAGATCGATTTTTTTTCATTCCCGAGGAAGTGCATATTTTACCCGAATCCTCTCCCATAATGGTACGGAACAATAGTATCATTGGAGTAGATACACCAATAACTTTCAATAGAAGAAGCCGAGTAGGCGGATTGGTCCGAGTGGAAAATAACAAAAGGGGGATTGAACTAAAAATCTTTTCGGGAGATATCCATTTTCCTGAAGAGATAGAAAAGATATCCCGACACAGTGGCATCTTGATACCACCCGGAACGGTAAAAAAAAAAAATTCTAAGGAATCAAAAAAATTAAAAAATTGGCTCTATGTCCAATGGATCGCACCTACCAAGAAAAAAGATTTTGCTTTAGTTCGACCCGTAATTATATATGAAATCGCGGACGGTATAAATTTAGTAACCCCTTTCCCCCAGGACCTGTTGCAGGAAAGGGATAATCTGGAACTTCAAGTTGTCAATTATATTATTTATGGAAGTGGAAAACCGATTCGGGGAATTTCTTACACAAGCATTCAATTAGTTCGAACTTGTTTCGTCTTGAATTGGGATCAAGACAAAAAAAATTCTTCGATCGAAGAGGTCCGCGTTTCTTTTGTTGAAGTAAGTACAAATGGCATGATTCGAGATTTCCTAAGAATTGACTTAGTGAACTCCAATATTTCGTATATTCGAAAAAGGAATAATCCGTCCGGTTCAGGATTGATCTCGGATAATGAGTCAGATCGCACCAATATCAATCCATTTTTTTCTATTTATTCCAAGGTAAAGATTTCACAATCACTTAGCCCAGATCACGGAACTATTCGTATGTTGTTGAATAGAAATAAGGAATACCGATCTTTGATAATTTTGTCATCATCTAATTGTTTTCAAACGCGTCTACTCAACGATGGAAAATATCACAATGTGATAAAAGAATCAATTAAAAGAGGTCCTCAAATTCCAATTAGGAATTCGTTAGGACCTTTAGGAATAGCCTTTCAAGTTGCAAATACATTTTACTATTTAATATTAATAACTCATAATCCGATCTTGGTAACGAAATATTTGCAACTTGACAATTTCAAAGAAATTTTTCAAGTATTTAAATATTATTTAATGGACGAAAACGGGAGAGTTTATAAGCCCCATCTATGCAGTAACATCGTTTTGAACCCATTCTATTTTAATTGGCATTTTCTCCATCATAATTACCATCCTAATTATTGTGAAAAAACATCTACAATAATTAGCCTTGGGCAATTTATTTGTGAAAATGTATGTATATCGAAAAATGGACCAAACCGAAAATCGGGTCAAGTTCTAATTGTTCAAATGGATTCTGTAGTAATAAGATCGGCTAACCCTTATTTGGCGACTCCGGGAGCAACTGTTCATGGCCATTACGGAGAAATCCTTTATGAAGGAAATACATTAGTTACATTTATATATGAAAAATCGAAATCTGGTGATATAACACAAGGTCTTCCAAAAGTAGAACAGGTGTTAGAGGTGCGTTCGATTAATTCAATATCGATGAACCTAGAAAAGAGAGTTGAGGGTTGGAACGATCATATAACAAGAATTCTTGGCATTCCATGGAGATTCTTGATTGGTGCTGAACTAACTATAGTTCAAAGTCATATTTCTTTAGTTAATAAGATCCAAAAAGTTTATCGATCTCAGGGGGTGCAGATCCATAATAGACATATCGAAATTATTGTGCGTCAAATAACATCCAAAGTGTTGGTTTCAGAAGATGGAATGTCTAATGTTTTTTCACCCGGCGAACTAATTGGATTGTTGCGAGCTGAGCGAACGGGGCGTGCTTTGGAAGAAGCGATCGGTTACCGAGCACTATTACTGGGAATAACAAAAACATCTCTGAATACTCAAAGTTTCATATCTGAAGCGAGTTTTCAAGAAACTGCTAGAGTTTTATCAAAGGCCGCTCTCCGGGGTCGTATTGATTGGTTGAAAGGCCTGAAAGAGAACGTTGTTCTAGGGGGAATAATACCCGTTGGTACCGGATTCAAAAAAAATTAGTGCAGCGGCCAAGGCAACATTCAAAAAGAATTTATTTGAGGGATAGATGAGAGAGATATTTTGTTCCATCACAGAGAATTATTTGATTTTTTTCATTTCAAACAATTTATGCAATACATCATAGCAATCATTTCCAGGATTTAATGGTTCTTAAGAGCGGATTCATCCGCTTAATTATACGTGGTCATTTGATTTGGTAATAGTAATAAAGATCCTAACGAATAGAAAAAATTCATGGCCTGATTGTGTATTAACAGCAAT